AGTTGTACTGGAATGATGAATACCTTGAGCAGTTAGAAATAGAAATAGAAAGAATTTTGCTAAAAAGAAAAAGAGCTTTCTTTCTAAAGGAAGAAAAATGCTAATTTTATTAATAATTAGAAAAGCCAATTATGCTTCACTAATTGAATGATAAATGACTACAAGCGAAGGAGATAGACGGTTTAAACAAAAAAAGACCCAAAATTTCAAACACGTGTCTAGAATCACAGGAAAACTACAAACAAAAATAGTGAAAATTAGCTCGTTAGGAGCCCATCCAAGATCGTTGTAGACCCAACGAATTAGTAGTTCCCAACCGCGCGTGGAGTGAAATCCAACAAAAAAATCCGTAACTAAAAGAATAAAAAAAGCTTTTATTGAGTCATTTAAGTTATAGAAGAATTCCTGAACCCAAGAATTCAAAATGACAAGTTCCTCTTTACCCAGAAAAAAAGAACCACTTAGAATAGCCAAACAGATTATATTTGTTGAGAAATGCAAAATGATATGGAGATGGTCCTCATTATCTATTTTGGCCAATTGTATTATTTCCTTGTGTATTCCTATAAGAGGTTTTTGTACATGTGTCTTCGGTTTCTCTTTTATCATTTCGTCCAAGAGAAAAAGCTCTTCTAATTCTATGAATCCTTCTAGAATCCTTTTCTCTTGAATATCCGTTAAGAGAGTTTCAGGTTGCCTGGTATTCCACCAATTCTTAATCCAAAGTTCCAGACATTTGTTAAAAGAGAAAGAGACTCCCCAGGGCAAAAGTACGATAAATACAAGATATAGGAAAGAAGGCAATGCTTTCTTTTTTTTCATTTTTGATCTGTAAATTGAGTTGTTAATGAATCCGCTTCATTCGCTGACTCTATATGATATTTCTTTTTTTTTTTTTTGAAGCAAAAATTCTATAACAAGGTTTGAGACCTTGTGTTTGTATCTATTTCTCTTTTTGTATACTAGGGGAATTTCATTGTATTGGGTTCTTTCTTAGATCTAAATGGAGTGGAATAGAGAAATAGAATAAAAAAAAGCCCTTTCTTTCATATGAAAAGTGAAGAATATTAGGCCATATATCTCACTTGGACAAAACAAATTAGAAGCAATTTTCTCTTATCTTCGGTTGTTCCTTCCTTTAGATAAATACTCGAAAATACCCTTACAATTTAATTTAAATTAAAAAATTGCAATTGGTACTCAAAATACTTCAATTGGTACGCGCAAGAAATAGGCCAATTCGGCAGCTTTTTGTTCAATTTCTCGTGGAGTAAAAAACTTCTCATCAGTACGAGTCAAGGGAATGACCCCCTGGCCACGTATTTCCATATAAAGGATACGACGAGGATAAAGACCCTCTTTAACCTGAATTCTAATTGATTGGATATCCCGCACAAGGAATCGAAGGAAGATGCGACGTTTTATTCCAGGGAATCCCCAACGAAAAATGGACACTATTCCCTCTTTTCTATCAAATCGGTCATAACCACTGCCTACATTCCACAAAATAGTGCACCACAAATAGGAGCTAATGAATAGGCCCGCGATTCCGTAGAAAGACATCACGACCCCCTGTGGAAAAAAAAGAATTTGTTGAGATGGAAGTAAGGATATCATATTCTTACCAAGATAACTGGAAGCCCCAACCGCTAAGAATCCTAATGAACCTAGAAAAAGAATACAGGCCCAGAAAAAATTACCTCTTTTTCGAGAACCTTTTAGAAGTTCTATCCATATGTGTTCTGATCGCCAATTCATATTAGATATACTAAATCCAGCAGCGGTTAATTGAAATTGAGAGAATAAGCTAAATGATTTTGACTTTACTTTTTTTGATTCTGAAATCGCCTTCAGCAGCTAGTACTCCTGTGAAATAATTGGTTAGATACATTGACTTTCTATTCAAAAAAATTCCTGGATCCACTTAAAAAAACTCGCTATACTCGGCTACGCATATGTATGCATTTATGCTCGTAGCCTATATCTGCATTTTTTCATTTGTGTGTAGAAAGAGCTACATACCCTATCATATTAATATATTACTTACACTAAAAAATATTTGTATTATGATCCTGGAAATACATTGAGCAAATTTAGCCCCGTCGGTTCTAGACAATCTTATTTTTCTGCACATAAAGAAATAAAGAAGCCATTGCAATTGCCGGAAATACTAAGCCTACTAAAGGCACGAAAATAGAGGGTAAGTTTAAATCTGTCATAGAATAGGTGTCTCAATTCCAATTTACTATTTCTATCTATTCAAAATATATCTTAAGATTCTTATGATATAATTAAGTATATCTATTATAAGGAATATTGACTATTGTATTTTTGAGTTTGCAAAATATAAATTATTTATAGATAAATAATACTAACTAAAGTATTCTATAAAAGTATTCTATATCTCTAAAAAAATGAATGGAATGGATAATTTGATTTTTCTTTTTCCATTTTAATGGCCTTTCTATCTTTCTAATCGAACTTGAAATTGGATTCAAAAGAAAGCAATTGTGAAAATGAAAAAAATACCTCTTTCAGAATACCCTTTAATTTAAATTTTAAAAGTAGAAGTGGAATACAATATCCGGTTGAAGGGTAATGATCATACGTCTGTAATGCATTGTATGTCCCAGAATAGGTCCCATTCTTCTACCCTTTCCGGGTAGTCGATGGCTATTCACAGCTACTACCTTAACACCAAAGAAGAGCTCGACCCAATGCTTTATTTCTGTCTTAGTGGGTCCCAATTCGACATTATTAGAAGTATATCGATTCTTTCTCAATAAATGAAGACTCTTTTCTGCAAATACTGCGTATTTGGTTCCATTATCGTATGATAATACTCTATTTTGATTTGTATTTGTTTATTGTATTATACCTTTCTGTATTCTAGATATATAGAATAGAAGAATCTCGATTTGTCAAGTCTCATGATCGTATCAAGATATATTTTAATTTGGCTCGATCTTTTAAAAGATCGAGCCAAATTTAATTGCAATCAATTCGAAGAATAAAGAAGAATTACTGCATTTCGTAACTCATTTTTTCTCTTTCTATTTCGCTTCTTTTTTATTTAGACCTTCTTTATATCTAGTTTTATCTACTTAATCGATGGTATCTACCGGCTTGAAGTCGAATGTGATCGCTTTCCATACTTCACAAGCTGCGGCTAGTTCAGGACTCCATTTGCAAGCTGCTCGGATAATTTCATTACCTTCACGAGCAAGATCGCGCCCTTCGTTACGAGCTTGTACACAGGCTTCTAAAGCCACCCGATTAGCTGCTGCACCTGGTGCATTCCCCCAAGGATGTCCTAAAGTTCCTCCACCAAATTGTAATACGGAATCGTCTCCAAAGATTTCGGTCAGAGCTGGCATATGCCAAACATGAATACCCCCTGAAGCCACCGGTATAACACCTGGCATGGATACCCAGTCCTGCGTGAAAAAGATACCCCGAGAACGATCTTTTTCAATATAATCATCGCGCAATAAATCAACAAAACCTAAAGTCATTTCGCGTTCCCCTTCTAACTTACCTACTACTGTACCGGAGTGGATATGATCTCCCCCAGACATACGCAATGCTTTAGCTAATACACGGAAATGCATACCATGATTTTTCTGTCTATCAATAACTGCATGCATTGCTCGGTGAATGTGAAGAAGTAGGCCGTTGTCGCGGCAATAATGAGCCAAACTAGTATTTGCGGTGAATCCTCCAGTTATGTAGTCATGCATTATAATAGGAACCCCTAATTCCCTCGCAAATACAGCTCTCTTAATCATTTCTTCACATGTACCTGCAGTCGCATTCAAGTAATGCCCCTTGATTTCGCCGGTTTCGGCTTGTGCTTTATAAATTGCTTCGGCAACAAAGACAAAACGGTCTCTCCAGCGCATAAATGGTTGTGAGTTTACGTTTTCATCATCTTTGGTAAAATCAAGTCCACCGCGTAGACACTCATAACACGCTCTACCGTAATTTTTTGCGGATAATCCCAATTTTGGTTTAATAGTACATCCCAATAAAGGACGACCATACTTGTTCAACTTATCCCTTTCAACTTGGATACCATGAGGCGGACCTTGGAAAGTTTTTGAATAAGCAGGAGGAATTCGTAGATCCTCCAAACGTAGAGCACGTAGGGCTTTGAAACCAAATACGTTACCCACAATGGAAGTAAACATGTTAGTAACAGAACCCTCTTCAAATAGATCTAATGGATAAGCTATATAACAGATATATTGACTGTCTTCTCCAGGAACGGGTTCGATGTGATAGCATCGTCCTTTGTAACGATCAAGACTGGTAAGTCCATCAGTCCAAACAGTTGTCCATGTACCAGTAGAAGATTCCGCAGCTACTGCAGCCCCTGCTTCTTCAGGCGGAACCCCGGGCTGAGGAGTTACTCGGAATGCTGCCAAGATATCAGTATCCTTGGTTTCGTATTCCGGGGTGTAGTAAGTCAATTTATAATCTTTAACACCAGCTTGAAATCCAACACCTGCTTTAGTTTCTGTTTGTGGTGACATAAGTCCCTCCCTACAACTCATGAATTAAGAATTCTCACAACGACAGGGTCTACTCGATATGGACTAAGCGTAAATGAAACCTTTGCAAAAATATTAAAAAAAGATATTCAATTAATATCAACTCATTAAATAAAAAAGGGAGTATGCTTAAGTTAATGAATATGTTTCATTCATATTCATATATAATGCGTACACTCTGTGTACGTTCTATCCTATAGGAATTCTACTATAGGAATTCGATAGGAATTGAGTTGTTGTTATGGTAAGTTAACATGGTTCATTATTAAACCATAGATTTGATTCACCAAATCCATCATTATTGTATACTCTTTGATAGATATAGCGCAACCTAAACTAATCCCTTAATCCTTATTTTACAATTTTTTAAGTTCTTATCTTAATAGGCCCCTTTCTTATTTTGAATCTAAATACCTAAATACTAAGAAAATTCTCTGTTGACAGCAATCTATGCTTCACAGTAGTATATATTTTGTATATCGAAGTCCTAGACAGGAAAGTAGAAGAGGCAAAGATCCTTGACAAAAGGAAAAATGTCTATCAAAAAAAAAGATTGATTGAACTTTCCACCGGACTCATTCCATGAGTAAACGAGTGAATGGGATTCGCTTAGGCAACGAAATCAAGTGCTAGTCCCCTTTTCTTTTTTATTGAATTAACTAATTCATTTCCTTTTAACTTTTTGATTTTTGGATATTTTTTTTATTTGATTTGGCATTATTCAACAAGAAAAAAAAAGAAAAATTTCGACAAATTCCTTTTTTTTATAATTATGTGATAATTATGAGAACCAATTCTACTACTTCGCGTCCCGGGGTTTCCACAATTGAAGAAAAAAATGCAGGGCGTATTGATCAAATTATTGGACCCGTGCTGGATATCACTTTTCCCCCGGGCAAGTTGCCTTATATTTATAACGCTTTGATAGTCAAAAGTCGGGACACTGCCGATAAGCAAATTAATGTGACTTGTGAGGTACAACAATTATTAGGAAATAATCGAGTTAGAGCTGTAGCTATGAGTGCTACAGATGGGTTGATGAGAGGAATGGAAGTGATTGACACAGGAGCTCCTCTTAGTGTTCCGGTCGGTGGAGCTACTCTCGGACGAATTTTTAACGTTCTTGGGGAGCCTATTGACAATTTGGGTCCTGTAGATACTAGTGCAACATTCCCTATTCATAGATCCGCGCCTGCCTTTATTGAGTTAGATACGAAATTATCTATCTTTGAAACAGGTATTAAGGTGGTCGATCTTTTAGCTCCTTATCGGCGTGGAGGAAAAATAGGACTATTTGGGGGGGCAGGAGTAGGTAAAACAGTACTCATCATGGAATTAATCAATAACATTGCTAAAGCTCATGGAGGGGTATCCGTATTTGGCGGAGTAGGGGAACGGACTCGTGAAGGAAATGATCTTTATATGGAAATGAAGGAATCTGGAGTAATTAATGAAAAAAATATCGAGGAATCAAAGGTAGCTCTAGTCTATGGACAAATGAATGAACCGCCCGGAGCTCGTATGAGAGTTGGTTTAACTGCCCTAACTATGGCAGAATATTTCCGAGATGTTAATAAGCAAGACGTGCTTTTATTCATCGATAATATCTTTCGTTTTGTGCAAGCAGGATCGGAGGTATCCGCCTTATTAGGGAGAATGCCCTCTGCAGTAGGTTATCAACCTACCCTTAGTACAGAAATGGGTTCTTTACAAGAAAGAATTACTTCTACCAGCAAGGGATCGATAACTTCGATCCAAGCTGTTTATGTACCTGCGGACGATTTGACCGACCCTGCTCCTGCCACAACATTTGCACATTTGGACGCTACTACCGTACTTTCCAGAGGATTAGCTTCCAAGGGTATTTATCCCGCAGTAGATCCTTTAGATTCAACCTCAACTATGTTACAGCCTCGGATCGTTGGCAAGGACCATTATGAAACTGCGCAAAGAGTTAAAGAAACTTTACAGCGTTACAAGGAACTTCAGGACATTATTGCAATTCTTGGGTTGGATGAATTATCGGAGGAGGATCGTTTAACTGTAGCAAGAGCACGAAAAATTGAGCGGTTCTTATCACAACCGTTCTTTGTGGCAGAAGTTTTTACCGGTTCTCCAGGAAAGTATGTTAGTCTTGCAGAAACAATTAGGGGGTTTCAACTAATCCTTTCCGGAGAATTAGATGGCCTACCCGAACAGGCTTTTTATTTGGTGGGGAACATCGATGAAGCTAGCACGAAAGCTATAAACTTAGAAGAGGAGAACAAATTGCAGAAATGAAATTAAATCTTTATGTACTGACTCCTAAACGAATTATTTTGGATTGTGAAGTGAAAGAAATCATTTTATCTACTAATAGCGGCCAAATTGGTGTATTACCAAACCACGCCCCCATTAACACAGCTGTAGATATGGGTCCTTTGAGAATACGCCTCCTCAACGACCAATGGTTAACGGCGGTTCTGTGGAGTGGTTTTGCGAGAATAGTTAATAATGAGATCATCATTTTAGGAAATGATGGAGAACTGGGCAGTGACATTGATCCAGAAGAAGCTCAACAGGCACTTGAAATAGCCGAAGCTAACTTGAGTAAAGCTGAGGGTACGAAAGAATTGGTTGAAGCAAAGCTAGCTCTCAAACGGGCTAGGATACGAGTCGAGGCTATCAATTGGATTCCCCCATCCAATTGAAGACAATCCAAAGGTTTCGTTGATACAAAGAAAAAGGAAAGAAGGGTAGAAAAAGTTATTAGATAGCGAAGCGAAGTAAGTCCAATGCTATCTAGTAATTTTTCTACCTACCTACCTACTATTGGATTTGAACCAATGACTCCCGCCGTATGAAAGCAGTACTCTAACCACTGAGTTAAGTAGGCAATTTATCATCACAAAAGAAGCCGCATTACTTCGATCGATTATAGATCGAATCCTTTTTATAAGCAATACCG